GTTCTGATCAATCCAAGGTTTCTTCAACCAAACTCATGGACTACAAGGAAAAGAGAGAACAAAGCTTCTTATTATTAGTCAAGGGTGCGAAAGACTTTGCCTATCACCTACCTTATTAGCTTATTCAGGAAGAGCAGCTGATAGATCTCTATTTTAGCTGATTCAATAGCAGATGGTCTTGGAAAGAACCTTTCATTCGATGCTTCTGATTAAACGACAACCAAGCAAGGAAGTATGCGATAGGGTTAGCTTAATAAAGGCAAGCAGGGTCCAAACATCACATGCCGAGTTAGCCCCCGCCAGGGATGATTTGAATCCGCTTTTGCTGAAAGATCTGTTTAATCGAGCGAGTGAAGAACGGCCGAGCGAGGAGCGAGGGGAGCTGGCATATGGGCTAGGTTAAAGGATGCGATAGCAGGCTCTACGCCATAGCCATATGAAATGGCATTTTCTTAGAATTTAGAAGAAGGTCAACTCTTTCTAAGCCTGGGATGATTTTCATCTTCTTTAGCTGGGGGCCCCAAGATATGCATTTAGCTTGGCATAAAATAAAGCTTACCTTTGCCCTATGCTTTTAGGAAGATTAATTCCTTAGGCTTCTCTTTTTCTGTTGAGGCATTATTGACCAATCTTTAGGACCAACCACTTTTAGGATCAATTCTTTCTATATCCTAATCCGAACTCAAGGAAAAGCACTCATGGAACGGTAAATGGCTGCTTTTCTGATCTCTTGTTTAGGAACCACTCCGGGGCGCAGGTGTTTAGGTAATTAAATTGTCACAGAGCTAAGGTTCGGCTGTTAAGGACCAATCTTATTCATCGACACAGGAAAAAGCATCTATGGTTTCTTCGATGAAAAGAAACCTGCTGTGTGTTCATACTTGAATTAAAGAAGCTAGCTGCAATACTGCTCGTCTGGATAGAACAACTGTCTTTTACTTCTGTTCGCTACTCTACTGAACTCGCTCGTTCCGAAAGAAGAGCAGTTGCTTCATTTCCTGGCACAAGAAAAGCCCTTAAAAGCCCCGGCAAATCTCTCACATAGGGTTCCCCATGCTTTAATGCCTAGAACGCGTGTTCTAGGATCGAAAAACGTCGAATGCTTTAGTTTAATATGCAGATAGCAAGTCAGTTCTTATCTTCCAAAAGCTGCTTTAAGCGCCTTTCCTTGACTAAAAAAAAGAGGTGCGTGCCTATTGACGATAAGATAACATGAAAGAGTTTAGTATAGCCTGCCCTTGAACCCCTGGGATGATTTAATTCTCTTTTGCTGAAAGAGTTGTTTCATCGGCATAGGGAAATGGTCTGACAGATGCAGTGCGATTAGATGGCCCTAGCCCTTTCTTCTTCTTATTCTTCTGCTCGAACTGTCTTCTCTAAAGCGAAAGGGAGTTCAGCTAAATAGAGTTCTGTTACCGACTCCGATCTTCTTTCATCAGCTGTTCTTGCTAACGTCTTCACGGAGAGAAGGAACTCGAGCCAACAAGTCGTTCGGTTAGAAAGCGCTAGCGGTCTTACTTAGCTTAGGAAAGATGCCATTTCTCTTTTTTAGCCAAGAATTGTTCAAGTTAAATCAGCTGGTAGTCTTTCCTTGGCTTGTTGTTTCAGCGAGATTGGCTTGGTATGTATAAAGTAGCTCCTGATTCTCGGTCTTCTGGAAAGGGGGCGAAGTCATCTTAATAGTCAAAGAGCCTTGGACTGATGTAAAGGCTTTCAAATGCTACAGCCTAGAGAGATAATGATATAAGGGCCTTTAGGCTACCTATTATCTTAACAATGGAATTTTCCTTAGCCCTCAGTCAAGCTTAGCCGCCTTTTCCTTTCCTTTCATTCTTCGGGTGGCCTGTGATCTTCCATGCACGGATTCAAAGCATAGAATCGAAACTGGTTACCTTTCTATACTGGTCTTAGATCTCTGCTCTGACTCTATTCAATTCCTAGAGCTTTGCATTGGCCAATGCAACGTATATTACTTTAAACTCTCACTATCAATCCTGGCCTGGCATAGAATATGAGTTCAATAATGAAAACTAAAATCATATGAATAAAATTGGGATTCCTATCATGCTCTCAAGCCCACGGGGTCCTTGTAACCTGTTCATGTGACACATGTATAGACATTCCGAAACCAACCGGTTAAGAGGTCCATCACTGATGGGACATGGTCCCAGAAAACTCACCGAGGTATCCACCCATTTTCTTAATGAATGCTAGCCATAAAAAGCGAAGCCCTGTGTTTTATTAGGCACAGTGCCAGAAGCAGCGAACGCTATAACCGCGCGAACAGCAGAGCAAGCAGAGGCAAAGGTACCACTATCTCTACATCGTTTCAACAGTCAAGGCCTAGGCGGAGGCCGAAGCATTTGAATCAGATCCAATTGACCCTGCCAGAGCACCAATTGAACCAGTCCTAGCCAGCATTTCTTATGGTTTGGGCGAGAATCCTTTCTAGTCAGGCATCACTACAGCACAGGAAGCGGGGCGAGGGGTAGAGCGAATTAAGCAAGGATAATCTCGAATTGTCTACTTGAAGTGGGGGTATCCTTGGCTAGCCCGCCGGTAATAGAAGGAAGCAAAGATTCAGGCGGCTAGTCTTTTGAGTTCGAGATCTATCCCAACCCAAGAAATAGGGATAGAGACAAAGGTTGCAGCAGGAGGGAAGCCTTTTCTTTACAAGGTTTATACTTGGCCAAGCAAACTGTCTATCGGCCGCCTGTGTCCTATTTTTATTTGCCAACTAAGCGACTTGTTTCATGGCTGTTTTATTGGAGCCGTCCACTGATCCCACTCACTCTGGAGTTGCTTACACTGTTTTCTTTCAGCTATAGAAGACCCGGGGCTGACTCGACTGATTGATCAATGCCCATCAGCGGTCACTTGCTTTGCTTGATACAGAGTTGAACTATAACATAACTCAAGGCCGGAGGCTGCTACCCACTTTTCAAATAGTTCCACGGGTAAGGAGAGAAAGGCTAATAAGTTGAGGGGGCTGGGCGCAAGGAGATGCTGAAATGAATATGAATGCCGAGGAGTTCTTATTAGTTTAGTGCAAAAAGAAGGTGCAAGCGATCTCATATTGAGGAAGACGCTATCGAAAGTGAGATAACGGCTATTCCTCGTTGAGTCAAGTCTTGGCTAACACTACTTTGACGATTGAACTGATACAAGTCAGTAGTTGAATACTAGGGAAGTCCGAAGTTCAACTGTTTGCGTTCAGCTAGTTTCTTGCTCCAATTGAAAGACATCCACACTTATCTTGAACTGAGCTTAGCTAAATGGTTTGCAGCCCAGCTTTAGAACGCCCGGCCCGGCGTACAGAGTTGAGTTCGAATAAAGAAATAATATAGAATAAAAATTTGGCGTTTCCCGGAAAGGGCCTTATAAGTGAACTACCTCCGATCAGAAATCTTCATAAAAGCTGGCTATACGCTGATCTTTATGATGGGGTTGTTGACTCTTTACTTACTGGTGTCATTACGTAACTCACACTTATCTGATCATATGTATATATATGAGTACCTCCGAAGAAGATCCGATCTCATACGTAGTAGAGTACTTTCGAAGAAGAAATATGAAGAAGACTTCCGAACAAGCAAGATAGGCCGGCCAGCTTGCTTAGACGTGCATGCTAGCCGCTACAACCTAAATCGAAGAAGTGTATCACAAGGCGGCAGGCTTCGCTAGATTAAAAAAGTAGTGTATGGGGCTTCTCTTGCATTGCCAGGAAGAATGAGTGGGTACATAGTGAGCAGTCATTACGTTAGCAAGCCTGCAAGCAATTCATCCGTTTTAGTTAGTGGTTTTTCAGTCTTATCTGCTAGCGGCCACTGGTGAGAAAGAAAGGAAAACTAGGTGAAGAGGGTATAGTAACAAAGAGCATAGCGGACCTGAGATCGAAGACGGAAGATAAGTTTCAGCAGTTCCCTTCCGCGAGGAGTATATAATGTAAGCTGCAGCCATTTGTCTTGATTCAGCTAACGAAGAGTGTAGAAACAACCGTAGTATAATCTGTATGAAAGGCAGTTTCCTTTTATGGTCCATAGAAAAAAAGCAAAATCTTCATTCTCAACGGCATCGATCGGACTGCTTTTTAGCTGTCTCCGACTTGGAGAATTCCATCGCATAAAACATCGTGTTGTTGACAGAACGTCCTTTTCGCTTGGTTTTGGCATGGTTGTGTCATGCTAACCTTCTTTGAGCTAAGGACCCGGCTGGATTCATTTGATATGATATTAGATGAGCAGCCGTACTATGATCGTTCGGGAGACATGGCCTGCTACACACGAGAATGAATTGTTATGTGGTCGATACTCACATCCATCAAGCTCAGTTCTGTCGAAATGGGCGGTAAAACTACATAGTTGAATATGTAACTGTTTCCCTTCTGTCAGCCGAGGAATTCTGCTCGTAACATGAATGAAAGGTGCGGCAGGAGTGGAATGGTAACAGCAATATAATATGTTCCATAAAAAAAATGAATCATCTAAAGAAATATAATGGAAAGAATGCTTATGATTCAAGTTCAATAAGAATTTCTTTTGTGTTTAGCGAAAGACAGCGACTTTGGCGTAGTAAAAGAGTCATTAGCGACCCCCTCGATGAAGTCCTTATATCTATGCGGTATACTTTTGTATAAACCTCCACTCTTTGTCCCACTGATTGTGCTCGTCGGGAATAATCCTAATCTGATGCTTGGCGCCGGGATGAGCTTTATCAGTTAGAAGAATTATTTCGCTTTTAGGCCGATAACAAACAAGCAAAAAGAAATCTCAAAAGCCCTGCAAGTTTGTTATCGGCTTTCATTTCACTTTAGAAAAGTATAAGTACTTCTTTCTTCTATAGCACACGCATAGCTGCTTCACATCGACATCGAGTATGCTCGCAATTCGCCTTTCCCCATTATACATACGAATTTTGAGAAGTAGAGCGGAACCTGGATGATTTCTATCTGTGAAGGATCTTTCCTATTGAGTAAGGGTCGTTATTTTGCTTCTACAAAAGGGAATTAAAAGAAGAACTCCTTTGATACTGGCCCTCGACCTTAATAAGATGGATTAGACTTTACTTAGCTTTCATATCAAGCACACACCCCCGTGGGAAAGACAGCGGATAGGGTCATGAAGCGCCCAACGAATACATATGATCAAGGAACCAAGCTTTTTTAGCTATTTTTTGATAGGTTGGGGGGTGTGCGATTTCCACCTCTGTCTAGGGTGTAGAAATCCCACATCACACCGTCTACCAAGTTAGAAAGGTCTTTCTTCGTTATAATGAATTTCTGGCGTAAAAAGGATTTTCATCTTGTTTCGATTCCTTTTAGTCTGCCTTTTTTTTGGCGATAGGCGCTGCTCTAATCCACTCCTACTACGGTAAATTGAATAAAAAAAGATCCCCTTGTGGGGCAGTATCTAAGAGTCCAATAGTTCTTACTCTATATTAAGACTCCCACATCCGAAATAGACTTCGACTCCGTTCTTGCTTTCCTATTCAAGATGGCTTTACAGCAGGTGTGCTGACTTGACCCGAGGAGATCCGATTGCTTGTGCTTATGTACCAGTTCCTATTGCTTACTTTTCATTCCGATTTCTATTTCTATTGGCAGGCTATTAAGCCGGAAAAGCCTCTGAAGAAAGTAATCAAAAAAAAGTGTAGGTCTTAGGAAAGAACTCAAATCCCAAGACAAGACAAGAGATATACTATTAAGGAACTGGAAGCACAGCTCTCTCGTCCCTTCTATGGTCCTGAGGGAAGTGTTAACTTGAGACTGATTGGAAGTAGTGCTTTCTTCTTTCAAAGAGACTCGTTTAACCCGATATATGAATCTAAAAACTCTCTTTCTTTTTTCATCGGTATCGGTAAAGTAAAGTGCTCTGTGATTTGTTTAAAGCTCCTCTATGGGCACGTTGAATGAAAGTTTTCAAAGTCTTTTCTTTGCTGGCTTGACTCCAGAACTAGTAGAGGAAGGAAGCGATGATCGGTCTATCCCATTAGGCCTAATCCCGTTAGCCAATGAAATGAAATGACTACCTTTCTTGGACTGTGAGCGACGACACCAGATCAGAGCGAGAGACGAGAAATGCGATTAAACTGCTTAACCTTACCAATATAGCCAATGTAATTGCCTTACTTCGCCCCAAAGATGAGACTAGGAGCGTTGCATGCTCAAATGTAAACAATTGTAAACAAGCTCTTGTACATCCAAAGCTTGTTCAAAGTCCGAAAAAAACCACTTCTCGGAGGTGAAAAGACAAAGACACCGACGGAGGATATGAAATAGATCGACCAACCCTTGAACCTAGCCCTCGGACTTCACCTTTTTTTTTAAAGAATGGCCTTTACAGCGCCCTATGCCGATTCCCACTTTCACTCTTTTGCCTCGACCTAGGGAGAAAAGTATAGGATGGAATTTGGATACTATAGTAAGCTCTTAAAATGGGCTTAGCCAAGTTGTCGCCGTTCACCAGTGGAATATTTCCATGATATAGTCGCTCATTCATTTGTGAATTCCTTTCTTGAGTCCAGGATATCATATCGGATATATATATAAAGAGTTGCCGGAACCGGTGCTACACCACACCTTCTCCTTAGCATGGGCTTTTTCTTTCTCAATTGATTTTGAATTACATGACTGGGAATCCTCCTTTCATCGGTGGCCAAAAGACCAAAGTATTCACTTACTACCTAATTCCGAGTTTCAACCGAACTGCTGGCACCCGTTTTCCAAGCCCTTGCTTTTAGGGCAGATAGATGGTCAGCTTAGCTATGAATTTGACTTGCTCCGGAGAGTACGATCTTTGGCTTGCTGCTCTCCCAGCTCATTAGGGACAAAACCCACCACACGAAAGCTTTTTCAAAGCTATTCCCACTGCTTCGGAATCTTAGTCTTCATAGGTGGTGGTACTAAAAGCTGGGGAAATCCTCTTGCAAAGGTCCAAAACTAAGGTTCTTCATGAACGACTTGCCTGTCTTAAGCATATTCTTATTAATAAGAATATGGGACACCGACTGTGAAGGAAGGTTCCCCGGATGATTGCTTCTATCGACTGTCCTTCTCTATGTTGACTGGGGAAGCCTCTCAATGTGCAACCTTACTTTGCTCAGCTAGTGCTACTCTTTCCTTTGTTTGGCCTGATCTCGTAAAGAAAGGAAGGCTCATGAATGACCAATCCCTGAGGCACACTATGAATGATTCTGCTTCTGTCTGGTCGTACTAGGCCATTAAAGTCTCACTACTTTCTATGTGAATCTTTGTATCCGAAAGGAAATCCCATGCATTGAGATAGCAGGTTGGATCATCATCAAACACAGGAATGGGTGCTCAATCAATGGAATGTTTGCTTTTAGATCTGTTTCAGTGCTTATCAAATAAAAATAGAAGGTTGAGGTCGAAACAAGGGATCAACCTGTAGACATGTTGCGCTGAACCTGCCGAACTAGTCCATAGATAATACCTAGAATAGATCACGCCTCTATCTAAGTTCATTTCTGATTTAATCGATTCGATTCCAATTCGAACCCGAGAGGAACTTCACTCAAGCTTAGCCCGTTATAGAGTCAAATTCTCTCTTTTCGCAGCCTAGGGAAGAAGGAAGCGAGTCAGAAAAAGCGCTAACTAGAATTATTAACTGGCTTAGTGTGCTCCTTTACGCCCTTAGAAGTTCAAGTAAGTGAGTAGAAACTACCTTCATGAGTCTTTACGAGGGAAGAGAAGGCGCTAAAGCAAGTACTAAAGGAAGCAGGCTAATAAAAGAATAACTTAGCAGGAATCCCTCTAATCTTTTAGAGCTCTTTCGGACTGGGAGAGCTGCTACATCCCGACAGGGAAAGCTACATAGGTAGCGTCCATCTGCAGTCCTAACTATAGTTGAAGCGAAGGATTCGGCTTATGAAAGAATCAGCTCTTCTTTGACCTAGCCCCATACTTGTATCCAAGTAAGTAAATAGAAATTACCTTACTTATTCAAGTAAGTAAGTCAATTGCATTGCCTTACTCTAACAAGAAAGAGGGAACTGATTCCTCAGATTTCCAGGGTTAATGGGCGAGTCAGGGGAGGTTTAATCAGAATAAGAGTTAGCGGGGGATAGACCAAAGGAATGGATTAAATATAGTTAGTAGAAATGGAATCTTAATTGTGCCCTCGGTCCCTCTCGAACACTCACTCATTCAAGTCGTGGGAATAACTGAAGCAGGGGCGTACCTGGAGACTGCGTCAAATCTGATCCTCCTTTGCGGCCCTTACACAGTCTGCTTTTATCCGATCACCAACTTCTCCTCTGTATTTGACAGTAGCGACTATCATGGAGAAAATTTCTGGCCCACTTTCATCTGGTTATCTTCACCTAGCTTCAACAGATGTTAGGCTGAATCCAAGCATCCAATTTAACTACTTCAGCAACACCAAAGATCGCGAGTTGTGTGTGGCTTGTATGCGTAAAATTAGAGGCATACTTAGAAGTAGGTCCATGGAGGATTTCAAGTTTAACACATGTTTTGGGCAAAGAGATTTCAGGTTTATGGGACCTTCATTGCCTGCTGACCAATCAGATGACGTGCTAATGGGCGAGTTCTATCGCCAGACTGTGAGCACAATATGGCATTATCACGGTGGCTGTGTTGTCGGAAAGGTTGTTGACCGTGATCTGAGGGTAATAGGTATCAATGCTCTTAGAGTTGTCGATGGTTCAATCTTAACTATTTCTCCTGGAACTAATCCCCAGGCCACTGTTCTAATGCTTGGCAGGTCTATAGGTTTGCGATAAGCGAATCTAAAATGTATATAACAAAGAAAAAACACCTTAACGAGCTGATGAGCGTAAAGTAGGAAATGATAAATTGTAAATACGTTTTCTTACTGCAGCGGGGATGATCATTCCCCTGAGGATAGGGTAAGACTTCCTTGCTCCGTTACACGGCGTCTGTGGCTTTAGCGCCCGAACCTGCAACTGATGAAACAGCTCGTAAACTAACTCGTAGAAAGAAGCTACGACAAGGGCACCCTTGAGTCCTAAATCTGCCCCAACTAAGCATGATCAGGCGGGGTAAAGACTCGACGATAAACCCTTTGTCAACGATGGGACTACGAACTTCATTCGATAGCAGCAGGCTCCCGTAGATGCGTTTCTAGAGCAACTTGAGAGATAGAATGTCGAACCGGAGGGTCCTTCAGTTATAGTCGATCCTGAAGCCTCAGCCCTTTCGACCTACGCATCCACGAAAGCAGGTTTGGAATTGGTTGGTTAACCCGCCTCAACTAACTTCTCAGCTTAAGCCGAAAAAAGAAGCAGCTGGGGACCCGTCCACACTGAACATTTCCTGCTCTGATAGCAAAGGTTCTCCGGAGCCCAATGACCTCTATTTTTATAGTGAACCCATATAGCTTAGCATAGTATATTTGTGTTAGCTATAAATAAATACCTCGAGTGCCTCGCGGGGTTTTGCCTGCGCTTCCTCTGCTTGCTTTCATGTAGTTTATTGCGTAGGTAAAGGTAAAGTCAAATAGTATAGTACAAGAATATAATTTCTTTAATTTAAAAGAGGAAGAATATAATTTCTTTAATTTAAAAGAGGAAGAATATAATTTCTTTAATTTAAAAGAGCAAGAATATAAATTAATTCAAAAGAGCAAGAATAATATTCCGGCTAGACTTTCTTCTTGTCTTGACTTTCTTTTCTATTTGTTGAGGTACTTTTTCACTCGAATGCCTAAACTATTTGGGAGTGAAATGCGGACTCAACCTTTAATGAAATTGAAATGAAAATATAACTAATTAAGCTTCTTCCAACTCCAGCAGGGGGAAATCCCGCTTTAGTCAGTATTTTGATCTCCTTTCAAATTATTTCTAATCGGAGAAGGAGTAAGGTATGAGGCTATTTAGTGCCTTCAAGAGGAGAAGAAAGATTCCTTACCTCTCCTGAAATAAAAGAAAAGCTTATATATACCTATACCGGGGCTAGGGGCTTTGAAAATTCCTTCGGGTGTTCCTGCCATGGAATGTATATGGCATCCTTTTTTCCATTGAATAAGAAGAGGAAATGAAACCGGCAATCATCAGATCGGAAACACAAGTAACAAACAAAAACTGCAGTGCGAAAGGTGTATTTCATAATACACCCCAAACTTCTATATGCTTTTAATTTTCATCAAATTAAGAAGCCGAGAAATAGAAAATAAAGATTGCTCAAGTCAAGACGAAAAAGCGTTAGGAGAAGACAGGAGTACTCAACGAGGATAAGGGGAGATCCCTTATCTTTCTAAAGCCAATCGTACGCCCGGAATGGTTGAGTTTCCGAGACTTTCTTTCCACTGTTATAAGAGCGTAAGGGAAAGAGATAGCAACCAGTAAACTATCTGCCATCAAGACTGAAAGGGATTCGGATTGGGGTCGTGTAGTTCGGTAAGACGTGACAGAGATTAAGTATGAATTTTAATTACTTATGAATAATTAGAAACTAATAAGGTTTATAGTAGGACTAGGATGATTTAATAAAGGGAACCAACCAAGAAAATCTTGTAGCTGTGAGTAGAGAGTACCCGTGTAAATAACACAGAATCTGGTGAAATAGAGTCTAGTATGATCCCTGTAGTTTTTGTCTTGTTCAAAGCCTCTGTGGCTTTCTCCCAAGTGTAGCTAGGGTGAGCGAGATAGCTTGACTCTAAGTCATTTCGGATAGTGAGCACTTGATAGATGCCTACCGCTTTCAGTTGTTGTTTAGTGAATGGAGACCTTTTCGGTTAATCCTCGGGGAATGAATAGGCCACTTCTGATCTTTGAATTGCTAGCTTACCTGGCGCTTGAAAGCGGCTTGCTATATAAATATAAGACAGACTGGCTTTCTGAAGAAAGGGAATGGGGTTGGCTACTCTCACTATTGACCAAACCCGGAATGTAATGTTAAGAATTAATGGAATGAATGGTACCCTTTACCCGTTGGAAAGGCTAGTCTTCATAAAAGAAAAGAATTCGCTCTTGCCGCGCTAACAAAGGGACATTTATCTAATATGTCTTACTACCCCGTAACCTCCCCCCTATCGGGGAAGACTCTTTCCTTGGGCGAAACGCTTCTTGCTTTGAGCTAGCTTCATATGAATTTCTCACTGCTAGCAATCCAGGGTAATGGTTTTTAAAAATAAGGTATAATAATATGCACCCATTAATGAAATAAGAAAGTATGCCTTTCTTCTCTAGAAGGCGATTTGGCCCATTCTTTCCTGGTAATCTAAAGGATTGGCGACTAAACCCTGCCTAAAGAGACGAACTCAATGCTACTGTTGCTAATTCATCTCCTAAGACCAATAAGGTAGCGTAGACCAGAGATCAATCTAACGAGGTTAGGTCGACACATCTGACTTCAAAGCAGGATTGACCCACCCTTAGCAGGGTACCAAAGAACATGAGTATTCGCAAGTCTTGGTTGCAATTGGCTATTAGGGTTTAGTATCTAAGCGGCTGGCTAATGTCGCGAATTCACCGGATCTTTCCTTAGCATATACTATACTAATCTCTTCGAACCTTAGCCTTTAAAGGCTAAGATCTTCGAACCTGAGCCTATTGGCTCAGATCTGCGAACCTTAAGTGACTTCTTTTCTGCATCAGTCTATGAGATAGAATGGAGGATGAGACGCGAATCGAGTTCGCTTTGGTCTTCTCTGGAAGATCTATGATTTGGTAGCAGAGAAGGGTGTAGCTTGGAGCCCGCCATGTCATCAAGAAAACCTCCCTTCATCCCAGATGAGCTGAGCCCTGAACATAGAACCATGGCTGCGAACAACGACACTTCTTTCTAAGCTTCTTTGTAAGCCTTGACCGTCTCATCGGCTCGCGCCTTCTTTCTTTTTGTGTTACCACGTGAAAAATAGCTCCTGGCTACAACATAAGAGCCTAGCTGCTTCACTTAGCAAAGGTGGAAGTTCAGTCAATTAAACATCAATAGAGACCCAAGGAGAATAATAGAAAGGCAAAGCATAGGTGGCCCGTAGCGAAGTGAGAGAAGGCCGTCGGTGTTCTCATTCATCCCCTCTTTCCTGATCTGATGCCTTGATCAAAAGGCCAATCTCAGTAATTCAAAACGAGACTTTCGAACCTCATATGTCAAACCCATTAGATAGGGATATCGCATTCTATGTATATAGAATCATGGTCAATCCAACAAAGTCTCATTCAGACCTGTTGATATCTATGCCATGATGTGGTTCGATTCGGAGGTGAAAGCGTTTTGGAGCTAAGACCTTTCAGGTTTGTAATTGGATTCCTTCACCACTTTGAAGCTTTCCAGTTAGCTTATTAGTAGATACTGGATTGAGGGTGTAGAGTAAAATCATTTTATGAACACTCATGATATTCCACTTTTATACTCTTCTATTTCCCTTCGGGCTAGTAGAAGGAAAGCGAAGTAACTAAGGGGTATTACTGACGAGCTGTGAAAGGAGTTGCTCTCTTTCTCTTCCTTTACACAAGTCCATGCACCTACAGCTCGATCTACTAGCGCTCTCTTCCTTCGATCCTTCCAGGTCAAGACCTTCGCTTGTTTTGTTGACCAAAGAGCGACCTTTCGTCCTTTCCATCTCCCACCCATGCATGATGCTTACGTCCTGTACTGAAAATCATACCAATTCAGATTGAGCCAAGAGCGGCAAAGCATAGAATGTGGGGTTGAGAAACTAGTTTTCGAGAGGTTTCAAGATACTCGACTGAAAGGAGAGGGATGAAGTGACAATGAGGTCATTCAAGCATTTGGGCTTGCTTTGATGATGGGTAGGCTTGTTCCCTTCTGTGGTCTTTCATCGAAACAGGCCCAAGTCTTAATTTGTAGGATGGTCCATGTACATGTAGGCTTGGGTCTTTCATTCGGGCCCTATTGGGGCACCCTGTGGGCCAATGCGTATAAGCTTGGGCTTTATTAACGTGGCTCATTTGACGACTCAGTACATGGATGTCACGAGTCCATTGGCATAGAATATGGAATCTTTTCCACGTAAGCTGGTTGTACAAAGCTTGTTTGTTCATATAGGCAGTGTGATTTGGGGATCTTTTGTTTGCTCCGCAAGGTAGCCAGAGCCAGCCAGTTTTTCACTAAATAGGCATAAGAGTATTTGAACTGCAGAAAAGTAGTGCGGAGAACTAGTCAGAATTGGGCCTGCCATCCAATTCGTGACGTGGATGATCCGCCGAATCCATTGCTGACTTCACCACGATCGATTAGGTGAAACGGTTCTGCAAAGTTTGTTTGTTCATACAGGCAGCGTGGTTATAGTAGTCAGAATTAGGTCTGCCATGCAATTCGTACTGCATGGCGAGACTCCTCTACCACTCTATAAATGGAGGCTCGATAAGTGTCTTCACTTCATCAAATTCAAAAAAAAATAAATTGATTACTTGCACGTATGGCTATGGATGCTGCAAACAGGCTTTATGCAATTGCTGCCGAAATGGGGCAACTGCAAAATGAAATTCAAGAGCGCCGTAGAGTGCTAAACCTCTTTTTGAGGAGTGTTAGAACACTGGATCCTGCCAAGAAAGAAGCGCGCATTCGCGCTGCCATAGAGCGTATCGAGGATTTGGAGGGGAGGCAGCAAGCGCTGCGGGCGGAGCAGCAAGCACTCATAGTGCAGGCTGTCACCCACGGGCACCAGGAAGACTAGAATAGAAGAGTCCGTCGACTCTTTCTATCAGATTGAAATAAGTGTCTGTAGACGCAAAGTAGTTTGTTTTAATGTAGGGTCTTCTTCTTCTTTATCTAAATCTCCTAGATTTTCGTCTACTGAGAGTATTTTGAGTCATTTTCTTATTAATGGTAAACATTCCGATTTCACACGAAGTGTAATGGAAAAAACGAAATCCGCTTTTTGTGATTTGCCTAAGAATCTTTTTGATATCAGTGAAAAGTCAAAAGATTGAATCTTGTCTATTGGTTATCGTTTTATGCCTGGTATTGAGAATTGTATTCCTGTTGATGGGTTATTGTTCAGTCCGATTGAATCGTATGACTGTTTTATCAGAGACCCTAATATTCATGTTCAGCCTGGTTTTGAGAAAATTACACTGGTTGAGAATGGTGATAATATACTACCTAAAATAGCATCTGCTTATACAAAGGATCAACCATTCATTGATATTCAAATTCCTTCTGAAACAAGCGGTAGAGCTCTTATGGGGGTTAGTCTAGGTTTGGCTGTGATAATACTCCTTTCATTGGGTATATCTCCTAATGTTAATGATATTTTATCATAAAAAGCTAGTTATTTGAATAATGATGGTGTATTGTTAATGAGATGTTTCTGCTTTTGTGTCCTTATTTAATGAAATGATGGTTCGATATAAAAATATTGAAACGTAGAAAGAGGTATGTAGTCGCTTATTAAAGAATAAGGAAAGATGATCTATTGGCTCACAATTTATTGAATGAAAGAACGAGGCCAGCGGGCGTACATTACCAGCATTCCCGGGTGTGGGTTAAGCCCAGGGTCTTATCGGTACGTGTTGCACTCATTAAGTTTTTTTTCGTTCTTCCGGGAGTAAAAAGGCTGTGTGTCTGCTCATTCACCTATCTAATGGAGATTTATTACTATGCCTTTTTTATTCTAGTTAAGCCCCTTAGAACATATAATCAAGCACAACAAGATTGGATTAGGCGAGCCAAGACTTATTCTATTTCTATCGTTGTTAATATTATCATATATAGTTTGATTCTTAAATAATAAGGAGGGTTGTGGTGTAATTACTTCTTCTATATGGCCTATTATCTTTAGCAAGAAAAGCCTTTTCAATGGGTTGTAGTACAGTAGGCCATCACTAGTGAGAATTGCCGAGTAAGACTAACCTGCCCCATTACTTATTCCCGGGAAATGCTTTTTTTGAGAGCGTGGAATCTGTGATCGGAATACGGATGAGATCAAAAAGAGTACAGTACAGGAATTGGTTGGTTTAAGGGGTCTCGAACTACAGTGATCAGATACCTTCTTCCCTTGGTCTGGGACCATCCTTAAGCAACTAAATACCTTAATGCAAGCAAGAGTTTGACTCTATCAAGTCAACTTCCATTCCTCACACTCTTTAAGCTTCTTCCCTTTAGCTTCAACCCGATTTACGTAAGTGTCTTCTGGGCTTGCGAGAGGGCTTTGACTACTGCCTTTCTGGTTTCAGGAGAAAGACGTAGGAGGTCGTACATCGAAATGATGGCAGGAATAGAATTGAGTCACCAGGTCATAGTCGAACGATTCGTTCAGACTAGGTGGATTGCTCCCTCTGGCGAGCTCTTTTCTTTTGTAGCTCCTCGCTGCTCTAGTAAGTATATAACTCCTATTAATGAAGCGCGCAGCACTCCGCGATCTCAGGGCTTGGAAGACCCTTCGCCAAAAGGCGTCGTTGCTTCTTTTTGCGTGACTACTGATAGTGATGACCTACTTCACTCCCCACCTTCTTACATCCGGCATTCTTCGGGATTTCACTTCGGCCTTCTCCCCCGTCTTCGTACCCGACTGGTGGATTTGAAATTGCTGGTATGCTTCGATCATCCAATTCGCGTATGATAAGAAATGAGAAATTCATGTATAGGCTATCGTAGATCGGCCTTTGCCAGGAAGTCCCATAAACCCTCGGAGGTAAAACCAGGAAGAACAGCCGCTCCCCACGTTCCCTCTAAGAGTGAATGGCAGAGAGTTCTGGTCTCTCTTCTTGCGCATAGGACTTCTTTCTTTCATAGCCAGATAGATGGCACATTCCCAACTCTGATTAAGAAGGAATTTCTTCCCCTCCTAGATAGAACAGGCTCGTAGGCAATTCAAACATTTGGACTCCTGCGTATCCCTTTAAAAAGACTCCGGAAAAGAAGAAAGGAAGTCTGCTTGGCCCTTTAAAAAGAAGGAAGCTACACCTAAGGAAGCTCTTCTTCTCAGGGCCTAAGGGGGCAAAGGGAGATTCATCTTGGGCTTCAATCGGCTTTGAACCGGCCTAGGTAGTTCCCATCGTACCATCCTTATCTGCTTATCAGGAGCAGGCAGCGCATCTGGTTGTTCCTTTCTTTTTACCCCTACTCTGGCATTTCCCGCTGGCAATTACCTTATTTCAAAATGGACTTTTTTTCCTCATATGATGAATCACGAGGTGGGGAAACTACTTCAAAGTAGCTACTTTTCCAGTTAAACGATACTGGTTTTTGGGGTGTAGAGTCAAAGAATTGGAATATTCTAGTTCTCCAAATGTTACAGTACAAATGTTCATGTTTCAGAAAGTGGGCTTTTCCAATCTTGAAGTCCCCGCGCTAGGGTTGTTTAGTCTATACTGGTTTTTGGGCGTAGAGGCTTTCCCGTTGTAGAGGGATTTGTTGATCTTTGATATATAGATCTTATCTTAAGAGGTAGGTCGAAGACCTATTGATGATTTCGCTAGATTGACTGTTCTATTGAATAAAGAGAGGAAACCCGATCCCCTATCAATCAGGTGGGGACATTCACATTAGAGGGTGCAAAAGTCTCGTTAGAACGATGATTCTAGCCTATCAAAGGTGGTCTCACTGATTACAAGACTCATATCCTGGTATCTGGTTTTTAGGGTTCCCTAGTCCGCAGAGAAGAGAAAGAAGAAGAATTGGACTTGAGCCCGATTTACTGGCGATAGGGGCGTACCCTAAGGTTCGAAGACCGAGTTATAGTATAGTATAGACGTCGGGGGCGAAGCGCTGAGTCGATAGACAGAGAAGAAAGCTAAAGGTGAGACTGAGAATTCTATACCAATCAATGGCACAAAGAGTTCCACCTCTCGGGGGTGAAGTAGTTGAATTATTCGACCATCAGCTGGTAGTATAGGAGGGGGCATAGGCTCACTGAGAACCCAAAAGTAATTCTAAATGATTTAACCAAGAACTCCCATAAGTTAGTAGACTGGACCGTTAGGCCTTGAATTAAGGGAAGGCAGCAAGGTATGTATCACGCTAATACTTTATTAGTCAGATCTTCTGTTTCTGATGCAGTCATTCCTGTAGTATGCAAGGTAAGCGAAACGGCTCGAAATTTCCATTCGAGAAAGCGACTGAACCAGCCAACAACCCCTCAACCTGAGAGGAGACTCCCGCTGAAAAACATTCTTCTTCAGACAAAACCTGCCACCAAGCTTTGCCAAGGCGCTAACTTGCTCATTTTGTGATAGGGCCCAGTCACCTCCCTTCTTCCCAACCTCTGGCAGTCAAAGCTATAGGGAGACGTGCTTCGGTCTTTCCATCGATAGAAGCAGTAGGTATATAACGCATGCAGCTAGTAGCGATAGGAGGATGTCAGCCTTGGTGGCAGTGGTACTTTGGCGAATCAGGCGTAATGAACCCGCTTCTATTTAGTTTTCTATTTTTGACCCTACAATGGTAGAACCTAGAAAGCTGCTCTCTTTTCCCTGTCCCGTGGTTTGATACCATCTAGCCTCTAGCTAGGAAGTCTTGGATTCGTATACCATGTAGGTGAGAAAATCGCCCGTGACTAGCTATCCTTATTATCCTCCCAGGGATGGTGCGGAAAATGGGTGCGGGAGGCTGAGGGACGACCACGATGAGTACGCGGGTCCAGGGGTGAGTAGCTGGAATCATATAAGGGCTGTAGGAAAGGTTCACCCATAAAGGTAAAATGAATGTCAGATAAGATGTTGGCCTTATCAGAGAAAGAAGCCCCTTTCCTTTCTTCTTACCCAGTGTTCGAGTGCCGGTTTAGTCAACCCAAGGAAAGAGAACCCCGAAGCGAACCGCCGCTAACCCTACCCATGTACCAATCCGCTACTCTCCCACTAGCGAACACCGAGCAGAAGCGAAAGCGTAAGTCAGTTACTCAGAACTCAATTGCTAAGCGACCTTTGGTTGGTGCATACATCGAGCTAAGGAAAGGACTATAATTCCATTCCTGATTGACCCTACTCCTCATTTCTATAAGAGACCTCTTCAGAAGAGACGTAGACGGATCCAATAAAAAAACCAACCCCTGTGCTTTACTTTGATGTTGAGTTATTCAAAGGAACTACTTTGTTGAAATCCCCTAACACGGGGCGTCTAACCCAACTAGTAAATAGCCCGAAACAGCGGTAACTGGCTTCACTACGACATCAACAAAGGCATAGAGAAAGCGCTTTTTTACCTCATGTGAGATCCACCTTAAAGGCTGGTCTATCGCTATTTATTTCGCTATTCAATTGGTCAATCCGACAAACAAATCAGAAGTTTGTGTTCGACCTAGCTCTTGTCGATCTCAAGATCTGTTGAGAAGTGGTGCAACCCAGATGCTGTAAACTTCGGAGCAGCCTTTCCCGACAAAAGCAACAAACAGGCGCAAATAGAACAACACAGAAGCAAGAGGTACGCGTGTAGAAAAACAGATAGAAGAAGAACGCGAATTCGGAACCCCTTTATTTAAGGTAATCACGGGGTTGCTTTTCGAACAATTCGAATAGATAAAGTATGCCCGCGTGGCGAAATCTGAGATACCAAATGTTTTCATTTCCCTAGGATCGAGCGATAGGGTGCCTGCCTACAGTTAAGAATTTTTCTCCTCCAAAACGAGAAAGTAAAAAAGCCAGTTCGTGTGTATGCCAGCGTTACGGCTTAGCCAACCACTGCTTAGGTTGCTTTTACAGCGGAACTCTCCTCATGGCAGAGAGAGGCCTGGAGTCGGGAGTAGAGCCCTCTTGGAGACTTGTTCACCCGAGGCAGTACATCGCCCGAGCCTTACTTAAACTTAAAGGCCGCTGCCTTCCTGGTTTAGTCTTTGGCTGCCGAGTACTTCTTGTTTGTTAAAGACCAATTAGCCTATCTCTTTGATCTGACCAGGTCAATCGACCTATCTCCCAGCGTACCGGAGCTTGTCTACCCGCGGAAGATTAGTAGTCAAATGATCGATTCATTCCTCAATCGCAGCAGGCAGACCTTCTTACTAATAGATCATTGCAAGCCCTTCTACGCCTATCTTCCCCCTCTGCGCCTTGAACAGAAGCTCAAGTGCACGAAGACCCTCTGACTTAAGCAGGTGCTATCACTTAAGAGAATCTCCGGGTCCTTCTTAAAGACTACCACCTTCTCTTCGGGCATTGGAAGATGAATCAACTCCATATAAGCTGGATGAGCCGAGCCTTCTTTTGGTCAAGACCTAGACCTAATGGTCAGGGCGTTCTTTCATTATCTGAATCAGATGAGAAAGAAGAAGTTCTCGTCTATTAGCAGACAAGCGGATCTATTGCCATTAAAAAAAAATGGAATAGATTTTTTATTGCAAATAAGTAAATAAGAATGATCTTTATTCGATTAATGATAAGAATTTTAGATTCAGTGTTTAAAGGAAGTAGCTTGGAATGCGGCTAGCTCAGCCAGTTTACTTACTTCTTTGTACTCCCATCTGAAATACTACTTGAAAGTCCATATTCAACTCAAAGAAGAAGGAAGCTACCTAGCTCCTTTACCCTAACTACTTATTATTAAACGAATAAATCTCCCACTTCTCCTACGCACTACCATGCTCTAACTCCAGTTTAGAGGCCCTAAAAGGCCTTACTTCTTTTAAGTAAGTGAATTGCATTACCTTAGAATCAAAGAGGAACACACCCTTTTCGCTGGCTGATCTAGTTCTATTTAAAAGCTTGGGTGCTTATCTTGGAGCGGGAAGAAAGCGTTCGAACGAGTATACTTACAAAAAGGTTCCGTACTTCTTCCTATCCCTAGAGCTTTTCCGTCGCTTGAATTGAACATTAACCATCTCCTGACTCCTTTTCTTGTCCCCTACAGAGGCTAAGCGGTCGGGTCATGGATCTTGCACTTCACTTGAATAGTGCTTTTTGAAATGGTAAAGAACCAAGCTGACCTACCTCTATCACTAATGAACCCATAGAGTGGTGAACAAATTCATAGCTGCCGCTTTCTTTCATTTCATAAGGGAATCCAATTTCCCAACCCAAGTTTCTTTTATTTAGAACATCTTGCCAGTACGCAAGAAGAACAGACAAGTACGAGTGTGTGTCGACTTCAGAGACCTAAAAGCAGCCTGCCCTAAAGATGACTTCCCATTACCAATAAGCGAACTCATAATTGACGACAACAGTGCCTTTTGAAGCCATATCATTCATGGACGTTGATAAGATCCTTCCATTTAGCAGCACCTTAGGATGGCATAGCCTTCAAGTTAAGGGCGGGGTTCAAACGAGGAAAGGCCCACGGTGGATACCTAGGCACCCAGAGACGAGGAAGAGCGTAGGACGAAATGCTTCGGGGAGTTGAAAATAAGCGTAGATCCGTTTCATATTGAATCACAGCCTTTTCCTCTCTTTCTACTTCTGGAGGAGACTCAATCTCTAAATGGATTTGCTATAGCTTTTCTCGATATGCTGGGGTTCTATGGATTTCGAATCGAGCGAGATGATATGTTAAAACGGGTGCTAGCTTGAACCGCTATAGAACGAAGCTTAGCCGTCGCCCATATGCAAGAGATTATGTTGGGCCCATCCCGAGATGCTCACTATGACCTGGCTTCGGGGCCTTTCCCTCCCGTTAGCTTAGTATGTTACTAAGTCTAACAGCTTTCCTGGATCAAGCAAGTTGACTCAAGAGAGTCAAGCTGTGCAGCATAAAGAGAACGAATAGAAGAAACTACAATTAACACTGGATAGCTTGCACTAGGCTAAAGAAAGGACTGAAATTGGATGCGTTTACAAAAGCAAGTTTACTTGCGTACTTGTTAGAGTATGGTAATGTAATTCACTTACTTTGAACAAAACAAAGGTAGTTTACTTGTTAGAGTAAGGATTTCATTGACCTACGGCACTACACGGAAGGAAAGCACCGATGCTAGCTCGCTTTGTCCACGGAACTTCTCCTGTTGAGATTCAATGTGGGAATAGTCTCGACTTTGCGGAAAGCTGAATAAGGCAAGGAATGTAATAGTATCCGTGAGAAGATGTGCGTCTAGCGTTCACTTTCAAACTAGTTAAGAAGTAACTCTTCGAATACGAAGGAAGAATGAGCTCTTTGGTAGGATGAGTTGTTTGAAAGCTAATTATCGTCTTCAACCCGGCAAAAAGCTTGAAAGAATGAATAACAGGTTCGAAGAACTGGGTTGATAGACACTGGTTCGAAGAGCTTAGCTTTTAAAGGCTAAGGTTTGAAGAACTTAGTATAGTATATGCTAAGGAATGAACTAGTAAGGTTTTCTCTCTGCCTTTAGCTGTCCCAAAGGACCTTGAAAGAGGGAGAGATCCAAGTCAAAGACGGTTTTTTCTCTTTGCTTGGTCCCAGGGGGCTGACAAAAGGGAAGAATCCCCGGGAAAAGACTAGTCTCTTTCTCTTTGCCTTTCACTGTCCTGGGGGAATCCTCAAAGTTAGATAGAAAAACCTTCGAGTTAACCCCGGGGGTCTCCGGGGAGTGCCTTTTTGAACCTCCCCATGACTGTGCTTCCCATGGACCGGGGGAAGTTCAGATCTTACCAAGTTTGAACACTGTGATAGTTAGAAACCTACCGGCTTGCACTTGCAACAGCAAAAGGTCCGAAGGACGCTTAACACCTTCTTCACATCCCTCGCTGTTCAAAGTCCCATCGGGGCAAATAGAGGGAGAATCTTCGATTCCTTCTATAAGGACACCGTTGGTAGCTTCAAGTTCATATTTTCCTTTCCGTGACCCTTGCAACGGACTTAAGAGCTAGATTGACGTACCCCAGGTATGGATGGATAGAAAGAAGAGGACCGAAGGTCCCAAGTTACATGTGCCAAAGGCACTCCCAAGGGCAAGAGGACCTATGGTCGTATGGCATTTGGACTAGGAAGAGAAAGGCACCAAAGAGTGTATTTACCTATGAGCTTGAAACTGTGCTTGAAACATGCCCTTACCCGGCCCGGATTGAAGGCCTTAGCCAAGTCTTGGAAGTGAAGCCCCTGCCGACCTGACTTTGGAACTGCATCCATTCCGAGTGGCCGTGAGGTTACAAAGGTCGTGAACTTAACTTGGTGATTATGTTCACCCCATCTTGATTCGGTCTAGCTATCGGATGACAAAAGGATGCCGGACCTTCTTCTGGAAGCGGGAAGGTGAGTCACCGCATTGACTCGAATGATCTAGCCAATCATTTCTCCTAGTAGGCTATTATTCATCGCTCTTCGCTTTACCTAAGTTTCGGCTTAGTTAGGAAGAAAGAATTGTTAACAAGTCTATGAGCTTCTTCTAGGGCATGCCGCCCTTCCTTGAGGTTAAGACCTGGTTGACATGGAAGGCATTAGCTACGTCCCCTAAGCTCACTCTGGCCGGACACCTTACATCTATCCCTATATAATAGAGGTCTACGTTGTGTCGTAACAAAGGCTTCGTATTGAGACCTGATCTTCTTCCTTGGTCGATTGCTTTGTCTTCATTCATGACACCACCCCCACCGATTGGGTTGGTGTTCAGTATCATCATCTTACCTTAGGGTGATCTTCTGTCTATTTACCTAAACTCCAAAGCGATCAGAAGACACTTTCTGTTGAGGGTTTCTTTCCACTCTTGATAGCGAAAGAGAATCGAATTCTGACCTCTTGTTCACTGTCCTGCTATCCGAACTTGAAGATTAAGTTTGTGTTCCGCGAACTCAATAACCACTTATTTTCAATGCTATAGCGGATGTAGTTGAATTGGGACCAAGACAAAGGAAAGTGCTTCTATCGAAGAGGCCCACGCTTCTTGTGTTGAAGTAAGTACACCGGTAACGTATTATAAGATCAATGGTCTTCTTCCTTCTTTCCTAAGAAGAAAGTCAGTCAAAACCCATAAGAGAAGAAAGATCGTAGCGTAGAAAAGTTCTCCTGGAAAGAAATGGCAATCTTGGCCTAGAGAATAGAACAGGGATCCTCGAATAGGAGGGCTGAGCCCGATAGACCGACATAGGTTATGGTTACGCAATACTGAATGGAAGGTCTACGGCTTACTAAGACACTCGCCAATGGCCATCCAAAAGGAAAAGGAGAACCTTAGTCTTCGTCCCTTTTCCCCATTATCAAACAAAAGCCGGAGATCCATACTCTTGCAACTAAGCTCTTCGAACCATCAACAGGAGCCCTATCATTTCTCGTTTGGTAGGCTGAACCGTCGTAATCCAATTCTCCTGCTGTCTCAGCTGCACCTTTACGAACGTACTGACTCCAACAATCATTCCCAACCGTAGGCTCCCTTGGTTCGAAGCTTCTTCGTTTAGCAACTCCCTTCTCAAGCGCACTTCCTCTCTTCTCACTTGCTGGATGAGCTGTTCTTGTTCCTTCTCGAGATCTAGGATCAGTTCTATGACTGGCTCTGTTGGCATGCCCCGCTCTTCGCTCCAGCACACTTGGCGTTCGAACTCAGCAAACTCCCCTTGATCAAGTCTCTTCTGCAATAGTTCTATCCCTGAGGTAATGCAATTCACTGACTCTTTAGAGTGAGGAGTGATAATAGTAGCGCTCTTCATGTTTCACGGCCGGAACAGCGGCGTTCACCGTAGCAGTTTCGTTCAACGAAGGAGCAGCAGTGGTATTGTCAGCATTTGGAGAGCCTTCTTTCCACTTCCTTTCTTTGGCAAATGCCAATGCTTCTTGCCATCTTCGATCAAAGTCTGGATCCTCTGCTAACTCTGGTTCGTCCGACCGTACTTCAACAGGAAGATCAGGTTGGGCGGGCTCTTGATCATCGTAAAGAGATCTATCAATTGAGTGGCTATCTGTATTGGCTTCGCCACCAGCCCAAACAGGACGATCGAATCGAACTTCCGTAAGTTCTCCGGCAGCAGGTATGTAGTTGCTTAAGCATAAGAAGCTTAAGGTTGTAATAGCTAAAGCTATGCTTTTGGAAAGGCTACTTCTTTCAAAGTCACTATCTTTATCATAATAGAAGGAAGCTCAAGGCTAGGATGAATTAGCTAAGGTTCGAAGAGCTTAGCCTTTAAAGGCTAAGGAAGAGCTAGGAGAATGATTCTTGAATAAAGTGAAACTTATCCTATTGCCCACTCCGCCCTCTCTTTGACCACTACTCAAAGATTAGCTGGGATTCTTGCCTCTTAGCTCTCCAGCTAGGTAAGGGAGTTACTGATTCAATTCTTTCTCCGGGGCAGGCTGGCTCATGACGATACGTTCTTTAAGTAGATTCTCTATAATCTAGGTCTCAGTAGACAGAATTAGTCTGGTAAAGCTCTAGGTCTGGGGAAGCTGTGTACTATCTAGGTAGAAGATCTCCAATCATTAGCTCTGGTTCACGGCTAAACGTTGTAGGCCTAAGAGCAGTTGTAGCTCTTGGAGTCTGATCAGTATGGGAAAAATTCACACTGGGAAGTCTCTTTCTTAATAAAGAAACTACATCCTAATCATACCCAGCTCCTGGCCTTAAAGAATCAATATCCGGAGAATGGTAAATGGCAAGAAAGGGCGTAACCGGCAAGATCCGACTTGAAACTTGAAAGCGAGTGATTGTGTCCTTGAAATGGCTGATTGGTCTTCAGTGAGCGAAGTCACTTACTTACTTATTCCAGTTTTAAAGTATCAACTGCCTTACTCGTTAGAGTAAGCAAGTAAACTACCTATATGAGATTCGTACGCACCTCGATTGGACGGCCTGGAAGCATCTTTATTAGAACTAACAATCAATCAAAGAATAGGATAGAGAGGGCTACCACTCTTCCTACTGCGACTTTGAATGCGTCTTACAGTCCCTAATCCACCAATGCGCACCCGTCTTAATAAAGACTCGGGCACTGTGTCTTAAGTTAAGGCAGGGAGACAAAGCAGTAACTATACCGTAGGGCTTTTTCCCTCTTGTTGGCATTATCAATAGAAGCAATTGTTGGAGCTGAGTCAATAGCTTATGTCCGTGGACACCTTCTTACCCCCGATACCCAGAGTCTAATTAGAAACCTACTTCGTCGATTTACGGCCTTCACGACTAAAACACTTATTCAGCGCTTACGCTTAGTGCATGCTCTTTTACGTCCACTCTTCGGCAACCAAGGGACGGCCATTAAGGTTATGAAATAGATATCGGTACCTTTAAGTCAG